TACTCGACCCCGTACATCTGTAACAGTCACAATGGTATTGTTGAAACTTGCTTGAACATGAATAACTCCCTTGGGAATTCTACGTGTATTCTTACGTGAACCAATACGTCTATTTCTACGCGAACCAATTTTTGGTATAGGTTTTGCCATATTTTATCATCTCATAAATATAAGTCAGAGATATATGGATATATCCATTTCATGTCAAAACAGATCCTTATTCATGTCAAAACAGATCCTTATTCTTTGTTTTTTTTTTTTTACTTATTTTATTTATTTATTTGTACATCTGTACATCGGGTCCTTTAGATTTCGAGAGTCTTTTTGTTTTAGAAAGATTATCCTTGTCTTTGTTTATGTCTCGGGTTAGAACAAATTACTATAATTCGTCCCCGCCTACGGATCAATCGACATTTTTCACAAATTTTACGAACGGAGGCCCTTATTTTCATATTTGTCATTCCTTTTTTTAATACCGAATCTACTTAATTGGAAGAAAATAAGTTTCTTGAAATTTTTAATTTCGAATTGTATCCTCACGAAAGAATGTTGAAATTGAAAAAACCGCCTAATCATTCAAGTCTTTGCTTTGGAGTCTCTAAATTATACGCCCTTTGGTTGAATCATAAGGACTTACCTCAATTTTTAGTCTATTTCCTGGTAGTATACGTATAAAACTACATGAAATCCTTTACGAAACAAAAACCAGAATAATTTTTTTGTTATCTAAACGAATCCGGAAGATACATACCATCGGTAAGTTGTTCAGTAATTAAACCCTCATGAATCCATTTTTGTTGTTTCATTCCAGGTAAAACCGCTTTGAAGTATCAACTAATGTAAGAGGGATAATATTATAAACTTGTCCTTTCTCTTTTTTCACAAATATGACCGTGTCGGCTATTAGAAAGATTACCATATATAACACAAAACTTCTCCGCCGATTCCTTCTAGTCGAGCCTTTCGGTCTGTCATTATACCTCGAGAAGTAGAAAGAATTACAACCCCCATTCCGCCTAAAATTCTAGGAATTCGTTGATAGTTAGAATATATTCGTAGACCGGGTCGACTGATCCGTTTTAAATTTAAAACAGTTCTATATGGTCCTTTCCTATTTCTTCTATGTCGTAGGGTTAAAACCAAAAAATATTTATTGCTTTCTTGATGTTTTCTCACGTTTTCAATAAAACCTTCTTGTAAAAGGATTTTAACAATATTTTCAGTGATGTTAGTAGATGGTATTCGAACTGTTCTTTTTTTATTCATGTCAGCATTTCGTATAGAGGTTATTATGTCAGCAATAGTGTCTTTACTCATGATAAACTAAGATTTTTGTTTCCCCCGAATTTTGATATAATCAACATGCTCTTTTTCTTTTTTTCTGAATTTTTTAATATTTATGAATTCTTTTTTTTTTTTTATATTTATGAATTATTAAAGATATATACGTGATAGATAAACAATTTACTAATAAATTAAATAAATTTAATCAATTTCATTCAAATACTATATTAAGGTCTTCCCCTATAATACTTCAGGTGCTAATGAAACTATTTTAGTGAAATTTAACTGTCTTAATTCCCGGGCGATCGCGCCGAAAATTCGGGTTCCTTTTGGATTTCCTTCTTGATCAATAACAACCGCAGCGTTGTCATCATATCGTATTATCATACCGTTGTCGCGTTTGAGTTCTTTACAAGTACGTACAATGACAGCTCGGACCACTTCTGATCTTTCTAGAGGTGTATTTGGTACTGCTTCCTTGATTACAGCAACAATAATGTCACCAATATGAGCATATCGTCGATTACTAGCTCCTATGATTCGAATACACATCAATTCTCGGGCCCCGCTGTTATCCGCTACATTCAAATGGGTTTGAGGTTGAATCATATCATTTTTTTATCGGTTTTTTCTTTTTCAATGCAAAGGTATAAATAAAAAAAAAAAAAAAAGAAATATTATTTGTTCAAAACAAAAAAAGAAACCTGCAATTGTTTTTTTTTCATCCCAAAAACCCCTTTCGTTTGTTTCTACATTCCTATCCAGAAAGAATGAATTGAGTTCGTATAGGCATTTTAGATGCCGCTATTGAAATAGCCCTTCTAGCTATATTTTCTGCTACTCCGCTCATTTCATAAAGTATTCTACCGGGTTTAACGACAGCTACCCAATATTCGGGAGATCCTTTCCCCGAACCCATACGTGTTTCTGTAGGTCTTACTGTAACAGGTTTGTCTGGAAATATGCGTACCCATATTTTTCCACCGCGGCGTGCATTTCGTGTCATTGCTCGCCGCCCTGCTTCTATTTGTCTAGATGTGATCCAAGCGGGTTCAAGCGCTTGAAGAGCATATCTACCGAAGCAAATACGATTACCTCGATAAGATATTCCTTTCATTCTTCCTCTGTGTTGTTTACGGAATCTGGTTCTTTTGGGGTTATAGTTGATGGTTGTTTAGCAATTCCATCCATCTCTACTACAGAACCGGACACGAGAGTTTCTTCTCATCCAGCTCCTCGCGAATTAAACAATTTTAAATAATTAAACAAAAAAAAAATACACGGTTAATAATATATGGAATCGTGGGATTCTTTGAAATTTGATCTAATCGATTAGAAATTAGAAATTTTTTGTGTTTTAATATATAATTTAACACGTATTCTATTTATAGATAATGTCGTTTTGGTAGAACGTTATAATGAATCTTTATTTTGTTTTTCCTTTTATTTCGAATCGACTCAAATTTAGAAATAAAAAAAATTCGCGGGCGAATATTTACTCTTTCAACATTCAGTTGTAAGATTAGTCTATGACATGACCTCTCAGAATAAATGAATAGGTTTCTGGTTCGTTCCGCCATCCTACTCAATGAATCATTAGGATTCGTTTTCAATAGAATCTTATGCATTCACAGGTTCTGTCGTTCCCACCACTTCTCGATTAATGATTAGGTCTGAATTTTACAACGGAGCCTCCAATTAAATTTATTCTTGAGTCAACCTTCTCAGTCTTTATTGGCTCGGGGCTCTTGATTTTGTGTTCTATGCACGGATTTGTCTAATTATGGATCAATCAGTATTGATGCTTTATTACATTCCCTTTATATGAGATGACTCATAGACCTTACATATTGGAATTATATATCATTAATATTCTTTTTCTATCTTTCTCTCACCCTTCCATTTATCTGTATACTTTATATTGCTTTACAACCCATAATCAGATTTTTTTTGTTTGTTTATATAAAAAAGATTTCAGTTGCTACAATGATATGACTTATATATCATATCTTGACTGGTTCTTTCTATCCAGATAACACGAAGTGATGAGTTGGTTATTAGTTCTATAGTTATCAGTTTGTACTATGGGCTGTCCATTTTTTTGAATCCCAACCCTAAAAAAACCAACGAGTCACACACTAAGCATAGCAATTATATCAAATGATTAATCGAATTTTTATTCAACCTTATAGAATTGTTCTTTTTTTTTTTTTATTATTTACCAGAAAAAGAATGAAAGAGTTTGCCATTTTTTGTTTTTTGTTTTATCACCAGATAGAACTAAATATAAGTCAAGTAAGTTCTTATTATTCCTCGTCTACAAATATCCAAATTTTGATGCCTAATACCCCATAGATAGTTCGAACTGCATAGGAACAATAATCAATTTTAGCTCGAATGGTTTGTAGAGGAACTCTACCTTCTCGGATCCATTCAACACGTGCAATTTCTTTTCCGTCGATACGCCCTGCAATTTGTACTTGAATCCCTTTTGTACCTGCCTGTTCAGTTAATTCAATAGCTTTTTTCATTGCTTTGCGAAATGAAACTCTATTCTTTAATTGTCCGGCTATAAATTCTGCAAGAATATTGGGGTGCCCGTAAGGATTTGCAATTCTTGTAATAGCAATGTTGAGTTTTCGGTTTACACAATTGAGTTCTTTTTGTACATGCGTCTGTAATTCTTCGATTCTTCGAGTCCTGTCTTCTATTAATAACTTGGGGAATCCCATATAGATTATGACCTGAATCAAATCAATTCTTTTTTGAATCTCTATACGTGCAATTCCCTCTACATTAGAGGATATTTTCATATTATTTTGCACATAATTTTTGATACAATCTCGTATTTTTTGATCTTCTTGTAGATCCTTTGAATAATTTTTTGGTTGTGCAAACCAAAGAGAATGATGACCTTGGGTTGCACCAAGTCTGAAACCAAGTGGATTTATTTTTTGTCCCATAATCCCCCACTACTATATATATCGTGAAACGTGACATCTGTTTGTATTTTTTTTTTATTCATTCGATTTTTTTTAAGCATAACATAATATAGCGTATTTGTATTTTTTATAATATAAAATATTCTTCCTTTAAGTATTCCTCAGCTCTAATTTATAGAATTTCCTTTTATCTATTTCTTCCTCTTCATCTAAAGATATATCTTTCAATACAATAGTTATATGACAAGTGGATCTTTTTATAGGATAACCCCGTCCTCGAGCCCGGGGCTTTAATTTTTTCACAGTTGTGCCCTCGTTGACTTCGGCTTTACTAATGATTAAACTTGTTTCGTTCAAACCCTTATTGTGATTAGCATTTGCTGCTGCAGAATAAACCAATTTTAAAATGGCATAACATGCTCGATAAGGCATAAGTTCTAGTATCATAAGTGTTTCTTCATAGGACCGCCCACGAATTTGATCAATTACTCTTCTCGCTTTGTGAGCAGACATACATATATGTTGACCTAAAGTGTATACTTCTGTATATTTCTTCACCTTTCTCTTCTGTATCATAAGATTCCCCTCTCATTAATGAACGATAAGCATCTATATTTTATTATTTTTTAATTAATTATTAACGACGGGATCTATTATCATTTTTCGCATGCCCCCGGAAATTTAGAGTAGGTGCAAATTCTCCCAATTTATGTCCTACCATACGATCCGTTATATAAATAGGCAAATGCTCCTTTCCATTATGGATAGCAATAG